GAAGGGAATCTTCTTCAAGCAGAGGTGCGGAGATACTCGACTAAGCAGTCGTTTCCCTCGACAGAAACCTCTTTCATCACAGTCTTGTAGGAGAACTCGACTAAGCAAAACAGTTGCAGAGTTTCATTCAAAGAGCTGACGTTGCGGTTCTCTTTCGACTTCAGGTTGCAGGAGAGTATGGGAGCTGGCTATACTAATAAGTAGTAGAGGGAGAACTCGCCCAAAGGTTCATTCCTTCCCTACCCTATTTTATAGGTGTGTTGACAAAGGAAGGGTGTAACCCAACAAGGAAGGGGCACATTGCTAGAAGGACACATTGCCACTCTTACCATTACTGAAAGCAAGGATGAAAGCAAGGTTAGCGTCCTACCTCTTATCTCATACCGCTTCGTCCTACTTCAGCTAGATGGAATGTTTCGTAAAGCCATCCTGAAAGTAAGGTTGCATATAGAATCTTCGACCTCCCGGTCCGAAGGAACTAATCTCGATAGGAATGCAGGAATGCCCGTCTACGTCAGAGAAAGAAGAGACTTTGCCCCTCCCTTTTATCGAGAAACTAGACTCTTTCTTCTGCCCTCGAAACTGCAGCAGAAGAGTTCCTGCCTCTTGTTTCAGAGTCAATTGGAGGAATCTCCTTTCTTCGGTCAAGCTTCAATTCCGTACTCTGGAGTTTCCTTTCTTCTAGCAACCGATCTAGAAGCGAATGTTCCGTTTTTGGTGGATTCTCTATTTGAACTACTTTAGTAACTGGTCAAAGCCAAAACCTTTTAGCCTAGTATTCCTATTCTAATTAGCCGGGTACCTTCGCTCAAAACGGAGCTGCATTGCCAATCCTTTTATGCGATCCGATCTTGGTATGCCCTTTCTCTGGTTTCGGCTTATTCTGTTGAGGTGGGAAAGAAAGAAAAGATAATTTTGAGTTGCCAACCGATCTTATTCCCCAGATACCCTTATTGCCTCTTCCCCGGGAATGGAAGTTCATGACATCACTTCAACTCCGCTAATCGGTAGTCGAGCATCTCCTTCTGCGTTCTGAGTCGAGCAGTTCCCCATTTTCTTTGTTTCCTCATCTTGTAATTGAGAGATTCGAATCATAGAATACATGGCGTGGAGAAGGTCAAGTATGAAAGCTTAGCTCTTCAAAACTTTCAAATTTGGTCTCACCTCTTTCATTGACCTGGAAATCACTCCAACTCTGAGCCTTAACGACGACGTCAACCCTGACTGCCTTTACTCCAAGCCGCCTACCGTGCAACGACCTGGCCTGGGACGAACTCAACCCTTACCAGGGTTGAGAAGCTTACTAACCCCTTAGCCCTCCCAGATTAACTCAGTAATGGCTTCTATGAGAGACTAATTGACCTATAGAGTTTTCAGCTAAATAGCTCTTTCGAATACGAGGTTTTTTTTCCGTTCGTGCTTACCTTTGTATCTATCTCTTCCCTCCCGGTGAAATAGGAGGATTGAAATCAAGACTTGGAGTGGAGTAAGCCATTGACAAGCAAAAATACCGGTGAAATGCAACTTGAAATAATTCCGTAAGTGTTTCGCGAGTGGGAATTCATTTGAGTTCTTAGTGATGCCCTTAGTTTGGGGCTCACCAATGCCTCCTTTTCTTAAAGCTCTTTCTTTCCTTTTTCTTGAGCCCATTCTGATATCATTGGAATCGAAAGCATCAAATCCGCTAAGAGCAGAAAATCAAACTCATAGTCTATAGCCCTAAGCAAGCAAGGTGGCAAGACTTCTTGGCTTCACCCGGCCGATAGAAACTGAGATTCTGAAGTGGAATTCTTCTCTAGACGAAAGACAAACAAAGATCTTATGTTCCAGCCCTGATTCGGAAATGAACCCTTAGCTTAGCTACTGAGGAAGTCGGATCCTCTGTCTTTGACTTTCCTTCGCCGAGACAGTTAAGGGGCTTCTGCTGTCTTTTCTCTCGGTTTCATGGGAAGAAGGGGAAAAAGAATGAATGATCTAGGGTCCGTTCTTTTCTTTTCGATATCGCCTCTCTTCGCCAAAGCTCAAGCTAGTAGTCATAGTCGGAGTTGGAACTCAACTCCCAGCCAGAGGGGTAGCTCATTGCCCGAGTAGAGAATGTTATGCCTATCCATCTCCTTGACCCCTAAAAAAGAAGTAAATTCCTGGGTTTCCTTATGGCTTTCTCTCTGATAGGGGAGATGGGATTGTGCTGGACTTCCCGCTTCTCCCATTCTTTTCATTCCCCCACCCCTTGTATAATATGTAGTTGAATCGATATTGGCCTTGGTCTTCTTATTCAAAATGGATATGAAAGACCCATCAATAAATAGCTTAGACTGACTGGTTACTACCACTGTCAACTTATGAAAACACCGCGTTTTGGGGCATTTTCCGGATGTCCTCCCTTCGAGACAGTTTCTTCTATTGATTTGCTTTGCGCATGTAATCACAATTTCTGGTGAAAATTACTACATATTTTGCTTTGTTACGCTGAGTAGTAGCTATTGCTACTAATATAGTTACAGGAATTACATCCGCAACAGACACATAATAACTGGTTAAGCAGCTAATCCGCACTCGCCCTAGCTAAATAACTCTGAGCTTCTTTTGTCTGTACTAATTGAAAGCTCTGGGCTGGGGTCTCCTCATTCACCGTCGTCTATTATTCCCTCGTAATTGCCCTTTCTTACCGCTGGGAGTGATTCATTTGAGGATATACCGGTATCAGGTTGGTGAGGGATAGATTATCCGGCTACAGCAACTGTAGCAGTAGACACATTAGCATCCGTAGCTACATAAGCGGTAGACCCTTGACTGTCCGGCAAAGCAACTTATCTGGATCTTTTTTCTTTCATCTTTCACTCTTATTAGCGTACTAGTCGGTTAACGAGTTACCACTGTTAACTGAGTTCCTTCTCCAGCGTCCTTAGTAGCACCATTAGCAACATCTTTGGTTCCGGCACCAGTATACACTGGAGCGGTTGGTTCCGTTTTACGCGAGAGTTGAAGGGTAGAGGAGATGTTTACTGCTGCAAGGCTAGACCCAGGGTGACAAACGATGTCAAAAATAAATGAATTATTCTAACTACTGACTTTTTGCTAATACTCGAAACTGTGAAAAAACCCGGGAATTTTGGCATAACTGCAATTTCCTTCCGTCGATACCTTCTCCTCTTTCTATTTACACATGCCAATTTCAATCCTATTTCTATAAATCATGCATCTATTAGTGGATAGCACTACAGACTTGGTTACGAAGTGATAGACGAGAATCGAATGCTTTCAGTTTAAGGGGAATCGTCTTAGCAAGATAAAGATAACCTGGTAAATGTAAAGACTGCTCTCAAGAGAGAGAAGATAGAATCTAACCATATCCTTCCCGCGAGGGGTTGTTAGAGTAGCAGTTCAAGCTGTTCCCGCATATCATATAGGGGGAGATCGTTAACAGGGATAAGGTATACCTCATAGCGGTATCAATCCGGATTTACTTTCAATGATTGGCCTTGTTGCAAGCCGATGTGATCTTGGTGTGAGTGTAGAGTTCTCAGAGTCAAGACCTGAAAGCCACCTATCCGCAATAAGAGCAGCCAGTCTCTCTTTTAAAAAGAAAAGCTAACCACAATCATCAATCTTTTGCACTAACTAAACTACTTCAATCAAAGGCCAAAGACGCTTTGAATTGCTCCGCTGGGACGATCTGGTCGATAGGTTGGGTTGTCCAGTCATCTCGGTGAGGAATTTCGCTATGCCACCCGCGGACCTTAGACAGTGAGTACTGCTTTAGCAAAGCCAACGGTAAGATCCGTCCCGGGGCTCAATCTAGGCTGCCAACCCGGTAAGATAGTCGCGAGGAATTTCATAGTCAAAGCTGAGACAGACCCTATGTTTACTTCGCGAGAGTCTTAGCTCGACATTGTCAAGCCATATTATCTAGTTTTGAAACTGACATTATATCTTATTCTTATATCGGAGATAGTTGGTTTGCACTTCCGCTTATGGTAACCGAACTTGATAACCAAACTCCTTCTTTCCCGGCAAAGTCCTTACCTTACTTTTACTTAGACTTAGCCGAATCAAGTCAAGGCGATGAAGCAGGCTCAAGGCCAAGGGAAATTTCTGTAGGAAAGCAAGTCCCATCGACTTAGCTGTTGGAGTAAAGGCGTGCCTTAAGTTAAGGGTAGCGACTGACTTTCAGGTGAGATGGTTCAATAGTCGATTAGATAAAGGCTCTTGCTACTTCCCCCGAGGGGAGGAAACTCACTCGACGGAGACAGGCTTGGCTAGCACACCCTTCCCTCGCTTTTTAACTTCCTTTATTTCTTCTTTTTATGCTTTTTATTTTTATTCTTATTACGTTATAAAATTACATAAGAAAATTACACTAAAAAGCATCGAAGCGCTAGCAGACCCAAAAGCTAGCACTGAATAGGGAGCCGCCGAAGACACCAGCTACGCCTAACATGTGAAATGGGTGCAGGTGCATAAGAAGGATGTTGTGCTCAGCCTGTAATACAATCAAAAAGTTTTTTGTACCATAGATTCCTAGAGGCATCCCATCCGAAAAGCTGCCTTTACCAGTTGGGTAAATCAATAAAACTGCAGTAGCAGCCGCAACAGGAACTGAATATACAACAACAATCCAAGGGTGCATACTCAGACGGAAATATTGTTCCCACTCATGACCCATGTAACAAGCTACACCAAATAAGAAGTGTAGAACAATTAGCTCATAAGGACCGCCGTTGTATAACCATTCATCAACGGATGCCGCTTCCCATATTGGGTAAAGGTGCAAACCTATAGCCGCATAAGTAGGAATAATGGCACCAGAAGAAATATTGTTATAAAGTCGAGATCCAGAAAGAGGTTCACGAATACCATCCCACTGGAGGTCTAATAAAGGCGGATGGATGCCTATGCGGGATCATTATGAACAGGTTACGAGACCTGAAGCGGAAGCGGCTATCGAACTTTCGGGGGGACTGGATCAATCAAATCAACTACTCGGTAAACCGGATCTATAACAGGCACTGGAATTGGACGGTGGCGCCTAGGCATCCCCGCAATGGGAGGATATTCAAAACGATTTTGAATTCGTACTGCCATCCTTGCTTCTGCCCCCGTTGCCTCTGATAGCTATGCCCCCGCCTCCCTTTCTGTCTCTGTGACTCCTTTCTCGGGTCTCGATCTCAAAAGAGTACTTGTATGAAAAAAATCGATATCTTTCAGGTGCTCCCGGCTCTGAGACAGGCTCTTGTTCTAGCAATGGGTAGGGATGCCTAGCAAAGGTGAATAATTAGGCTATTCTGCTGCTGCTGGTTTATATGGCGATGCTGTTGGTCATGGAAAAATGGATGAAACTGAAGGGTCTGCTTCGACGCTCCCGACCTTCAACTCCTGACTATGTTATGGCTTTTGAGCCTATATGGGAGCTTGTGCCGGCTCAGATGCTTTATCAGATGCTTCCCTTGCCACAGATATTTAGAACAATCTTAGTCACATCGCCCGACGAACCCATCATAGCTTGACTATTGACCTGAAACGTTTTTTCCATAAGAGAAATTGGGTTATGGTGCTGACTTAGATGAGTGGAAAGACTACGACATCCAACCGGCGGTAGATCGAGATTGGGGGTGCAATATTCCCTTGTTGACTCCCTGTCAACTCCCTTTAACCATACATATATCTTAAATCTAGCTGGGTGCATGCAGACGTTTGCGGACGATTATCACCTCTGGTGAATTTACCGAAGCACATCTCGTTGGATGGATGTCGTTGCCGCGAAGTGAGCTGGGCCACCTTCTGAGCGGAAGTGCCTTTGTAGCCTAGATCGTGCTCAGCTGGATAGGTTCTTACTTACGGATCGAAATAACAAAAGAAAGAACTAGAGCCCTGCTAAAGCACAACTAAGGGCTTTTTTGTTCTACCAGAGAGAGTAGATTTTCACACTGAATCAATCATTCGAAGGGGGTTTGTTTTCGGGGAAGGAAGCGATGATCGGTCTATCCCATTAAGCGTAATCCCGTTAGCCAATTAATTTCTTGGACTGTGAGCGACGACACCAGATCTGAGCTAAGCGAGAGATGAGAAATGTGATTAAACTGCTTCCTAACTGCTCGATTTACAAGTCTTGCCTAAGTCCTAGACTTGAATGAAGCATTCTGGCTTAAAGTCTTATTTGCTTTTGCCCTTCTTCTCTTGTTCTCTTTTCTTAGTTATGCCCAAGAAAATATTATATTACTACTAAGATGATAGCTATAGACTAGAGATGAAAGCGCTGGATCTAAATTTGTAAAAAATATTCTATCATTGCTTGTTAGCTCTTATCTCGGCTTATGCATGGGCTTCAATGTAATTGAACCTTACTCGAGACGTGAACCTTCTGAGTTGAGCTCATGACCTGAAGTGTGGAGAAGGAGCCAAGACCGGGTGAAGTATATCGCCTTTAGTGCGTGCTGCCTGAAGGCAGGTTAGGTTGGTCTCTTTCCATCCGGGATTCCCTCTGCTGTCTGTAAGTCAGGAGTTTGGTTTCAATCGGCTGGTTTTAAAAGCGCGCTATGATATTTGAGTGATTCCAGTCGAGGAAAGGACAAGACAAGAGAGGGTAGAAGCGAAGCATGTCAACGCGAATCGAAATGTAATTCTATTTATTTAATAAGGTGTAGATCCATCCCGTGGATTGGCTAGAAGATGGATTCCGTCTGTCTGAGGAACCCCGCCCAAGGCCTATTTTCCATATCGTTAGCGTTAGTTAGGACCGATTCTTGGGAACAATGGCTTATGCCGTACAGGTTTCACCCGTGAGGTCTCTCTTTTCTCATCTCAGCCTCCTTATTTCTCTGTTTCGGGGCTACAGCACAAATCCGAGCGATGAAGCTTTTCGAGAAAGGCCCTGGAGAGCAATCAGCTCACTGATAGGCGCATATAGAGATGTCTCCGTGGAAGTTGCCGTTGGTTTTCTTCCATGAATTTATTCCCAATCAAGGTTTTCCTAAAACGAAGACCTGAAACAGCATCTATCTCAGCTCGTCCGGAAAGAGGAGCGAGACAAATCCAATCCTCAGATAAAAGGAGGACACCTGTGCAGAATCAGCATTTGGAGGAGGTCAGCCTCGAATCAAATCTTTACGAAGGGTCAAATCACCTGGACTCACAGTCTAGGGTTACATCTGCATTTTCGGGTTCCCTCTCGTCTACCACTACATTCTTGCATTCCAAAAACCTTGTAAACACCCCTAATGGAACCATGGCAAGCTACTGGAACGAACCTAATTCAAGTGACAGACAAGAAAAGCCCCAGGACGAGAGACTCCCAAAGGAGGAGATAAAAGACTTGGCACCTTACCTTATTATCCTTCCTTTCCTTTTAAATCTGAGGAAGTACTAATTCATCCTGGAATTACTCCTATTAGAAAGACTGCTATTCTTGGTTACGAAAGAAAGATATTCCGAGCCTGCCCTTTGACGGCCGTTTGCGAGATTCAATGGATAGGGCTTTGCCCCCAGCCATTAAATCTCTCTCAATTATGCTCTAGCACTTTCAGCCTATCCTTCTTAACCTACTATAGTCTTAGTGAGTAGCCTATTGAAGCGGGTATAGGATACGAAGAACGATGTATATCATATATGAGGAACGAAGTAACTCGACTGTAAAGGAGAGGTTCGAAGATGCTCGTAAGAGGAACGATTAAGACTGATTGCTCACTCAATCACTCGAGAAGATTGAATTCTTAAGGGCTCGTGTAGCCCATTAGAATGAGTTTGATTGTCTGAATGTGGATGACACACCAATGAATCGTTAAATGTTGTTTTATCAGTAATAATCTCGCTATCATAGTGTAAGGTGCGTAGTTACTCTAAGCTATGCAACGAGGTCCATCAAAGGGATTATATTACAGAAAACGCATTATAAAGCTATCTAGAGCCCTATAGAATGAAGAAAGGCCTTTGGTTCACATAGTTTCCTAACCAGTAGGTTAGTGACTTACGTACCTATTGGTAAAGCCGGCCTACACGACCGTCTAGGTGGGAAAGAAAGATGTTTTTCCTATGACTTGAAGTTGGCCACCGGGCCTTTTAGCTATGAGTGACTACGTTCCTTAAACCAAAGGACTACTAAAAAGGACCCCCTTATCACTGTTACCAGCAATGAGATTTCCTCCCTTAATTAAGGAGGTTTTCACCAAGTGTTGTGTGCGGACCTGACAGTGGTACACGTTAACCATTCATATAGGGAATCGTTAACAAGATGACCAGAAAACGAATTTGAACGCTATAATGAGCCCGATAGAAAGAAAAGTCTGATTACGGACTCGAAACCTCTTAGCGAATGAAGCTGCTCCCTGATGAGAAACTAGGGATTTTGTTTGAATAGGATATCATTAGCCCCTATTCCTCAAGAGAAGAGGAATACACCTCGGCTACCCTTTCATCAGCAATGACAACGTCATCACCTAAGACGGCATAACAGTCAAAGGTGCGACCAGGATGTACCTGCTCTGCACACTAGAATGTGATGGGCTTTTATAGTATGGGCGAAGAGAGGTACGAAAGTCACTTGAGCCTTGCTCAAGGTACGAAAGTCACTCATATAGCGTGTATATATGAGGTAGCTTCTTGCTTACTGTTTACTTGTGCTAAGGGCTCTGCGTGTAATGGCCCCTTTTACGTACGGATCTAAAGGTACGTAAGTCACTCATAGTTAGCTATATGAGGCAGGCCACGACCTCTCCATTTTGAGAGTGCGAGTATGCACTGATCGCGATAAGGTCTATCGCAATCGCAGCAGACGGCTATATTCGCTACTGAGAAAGTTGCGTTTAACGATGAATGTGAAATCATCCTAATGATGTCCAGAAAAGGCCTTACGTTATAAGGGCCTCTCGCTTCGCTCGAGTGACTTACCTACCTATAGAGCAATATAGACTGAAAAGTCTGATTACGGACCCGAAACCTCTTTGCAAGCTCTGCAGCTCCAGAGTGGGATTGATGATAGGATAAGGCCAAGACGCATAGTAACCTAACCTAAAGGTTAGTGACTACGTACCTAATGGTTGACCAGCAACAAAGCTGACTTGAGAGAACTGCTTAACCGGTACTTGAAAGATCTTGCACGCTAGTGCTGAATGAACTGCAGCTGAGGCAAAAGAGATAGGTCAACATCCTAAATAAGACAAGGAGGGGCCACCGATCAGTAGCCGACTGAAAGTCAAAGGAGAAGACCAACCTATCTAATCTAAAGGTCGGGTTTGCCAGTATGTGCCGTCCATAGGCAACCTGGCCTAGCCACTCATGAAGAGAGCGTAAAAGCCTTTGGTTGACATAGTGACCTATAGCAATATGCGCCACCTTCCAAACCAAAGAACAACCACTGATCAACTTCTTAGTTGAATCAAGGTACGTACTCAGTCTAAGAAGCGAGAGGAGTTGTAAAGCTTGTTTGATAGAACAAGGACTATTAACTAGTCGTTGCTCATATAGCTTGTTGAGTAAGTACGTACGAGCACGAGCTCTATAGACGGGCCCTATATTGCTGTCTAATGCGTTTTCTGATCTCTTTTCATATTTCATAGGCTGGTTAATTCCATATTAATCTTATAACGTTCTTTTATCAGTAAGAATCACTTGATCTACTTTCAAGCTGCTTGGATAAGGCGTAGATACATTGTTAGTGATGTCGAACTCTGATAACAACAGCTGCCACCGAGCAGTCCTTCCTTAAAGTGCTGGCTTCTCAAACAGAGACTTCAATGGGTCCATACTGGACAAAAGCCAGACTTGGTAGGCTAGCATGTAGTGTCTAAGTCTCTGCGTGGCCCATCCAAAGGCCTCCTACTATTTCTAGTTATAGAATGAATTACTCTGCGCAGCTATTGATGCGTCCGCTGCTAGTTCACCGGAAGCTAGCTAGGGCTATTTTAACAAAGAAGAATCTGTGGACAAGATAAGAGAGTGGGCAAGCAAAGAAGAATCGGCCCGACAGCAAGGGAATCATAATCTACGGTGAATTGGATTATAAGAGAGATTAGAACAGCAGAAAATCCTGATCTTCACTCTTTCGAGATAGCCAGTCCGGGTGCGGTGCGGGGCAAGAGCTAACCGTAGCAGTCTAAGGAATCGATTGAAGAAGAAATGGGGAATCTGCCCTTCTTTGGTTCCACAGTCCCATCTCTACAGCCTATTACTTATCGAACTAGACTCGGGGAAGATCAAACTCGTTGATAGAATTGATAGAAGCAATAGGATTCGAAAAGTGACTATTTGAATGGACAAAGCCTTTTTCTATTTATTACCAAAAGCAGAGAATAAAGGTAGTGAGCTAGTAGGCAGATGGAAGATAGGCTTTTATTTAGGAGGAAATCATCCTTTCAGCCAAGAAAGAGGCCTTAGAACATACGCGTAGGGTCCCTAACCCGGGAAAAGAGTCACTGCAATAAGAAAGAACTCCGAGTGAAGGCTCAAGGCAGATTTCCTTCTCGATAGCAAGTCCAGGGTTTGGAAGTTCCTGCCCGGTAGAGAAGGGTGGGAGTATCTCAGCGACGTAAGACTACTCTTTGACCTATCAATCTGTCTGCTTCGCTCTCTTCCACCAGCAGCAGCATAAGGCCTAGTTCAAAATCCTCTAGCAGCAAAGGAACCTAAAGCAGCACTACCTACAAGTAGCAAAGCAAGTAGCAGCAGTGGAAGTCACAGTAGTTGTAGCAGAGGAAAGAAGCAACGAAAACTTCCCACCTACACGGCCCATGTCTTTGATCTAGCTCCCAAAGCGGGCACACTTAACTCATGAAGACCTTGTGCTGTGGCCTTCCTGTTCGAAAGAGCTGATACTTACTTTTCCCCGATTCTTATTCCTTTATTCGTTTGGTTGGATTTCCGTCCCGTAGAGTACGAAGGGCGTTCACCGCTGATGCCCGTAGCAATATCTATATCTTTGTTTGAAGCCTATAGCGCTTTCTAACGAAAGTTAGTTCGGGGAGCCAGTGACGGGAATAAAAACCTTAATTCATGCAAGTCCCAACTCTGATGTCAGCGGGCGAGAGGGAAGAGTTTTATTCCTTAAGAAAGGGGCTATAAAGGTAAAGATTTGAGGCAGTGACCGAATGACCTAGGAAGAAGCCCGTTTACTAAGAAGTAGAAGTTCACATGCCCTGTAACGGATCTCAAACAAAGCGTGGCTGACAACGGGGCTATCTTTCCAAGAAAGAAAGTATGGCTTAAACTTCCTTAGGAAGTAAGAACTGGTGGAAGTGGGCTGGGTAATTTACCACAAGGGCTCAGGCCTAATTGGACTTATTAATAGTTTTCAGTCACAAAGCAAGCTATTCCTTTCAAGCAAGAAGGACTCGGCTTACTCACCAGGAATGCACCCTAAGGGGGAGTTCCTGGGTCACTCAAAGAAGCTAGTCTAGTAAGGAGATACTTTTCAAAGAAAACAAAGAAGCTAGCTATATAAGGAAGCAATCGCGCGCATAGCACTCAAGCAAGGGTGCTGTAGGGAAGAGAGGAGATAGAGCACAGCGCTCAGAAAGAGGGTAAGCTAGGGTTGCTACTGGTTTTGAGGTCATCGATGAACCAAGCCGGGTTACCAGTTCCCGCTCTACCTTTTCGGCTTAGTCACTCTCTCGTCGTTCCGATTAAAGGATTGAACAAGAAGAGTTGCTACGTGTAACATAAAGAAGACTTTGAACCAGGGCTTCCTCTAACAAGAGAAGAAGCCGTTAGTAGTCCAGGTTAGGCTTTCGGTTTAATACCAATCTCCCGCAGAGTAGTGTTAAAACAATAATAGTTGTATGGGCTCAGCCCTAGTTCTTAAGGCGAAGTATCACATGAAAGAGAAAAGTCAACATGAGACTCGAAAGACGCTCGGCGATAAAGAAAAGAAAATGACTCTTTCTTCGGTGGACATGGCGGAGGCTCATGCACTTACACTTAGGAAAGGTTCTGACCTGGCTTTTTCTCTACAGCTATCTTCTGTTTGTATGTATGAAAACAGATTCATCTCAGGTCTTGAAAGCTTTTCATAGTCAAAAGTCGTCTACAGATCGCAGTCTGGGGCCTATTGTTAGTGATGTGCAGCAACTCCTGATGTCCCACCACAGCTGGTCGGTATAAAGGGTGAACAGATTAGCCAATGCTTCGGCCGACCGACCTTTCTTTTTTGTTCATAATCAATAGTCGGTGAGTGTAAGCGCGAGCTAGCTATAGGAGTAGACATAGTCTTTTGCTTTTCGTAGTGAATTAAGGCGAACTGTGAGATCAGTAGAGTCTTAGCGAACAGTGTACAAGAGTGTGAGAAGAGAAGGCGTAAAGGTTATCCAAGGATTGGAGGTTTGGAACAAAGTGAGCCGATAGGCGAACTATAGGACTTGGCTACGTTAAGTCCGAGGCTTTGAGATCGACAATAAGCCGATTCAAATACTTCGAACCTTGTTCTTGCACCAGACTGGACATCGATCTGATATCCTGGCATCGATATTCCATCTAGAAAACGCGCGTTATGAGACCCGGATAGGTCTTAAAAA